AAAAAAGCTTGTTTCGAACGATTTTTTTTTTTCGAAAGCACTTAAACTATAATATTTTTAAAATTTGGTAGATTCATAAAAATTAGTATAACAAATTTTTAAAATGTTTTTATTCCAAATCATTCAAACCTTCGAAACCAGAAGAAATTTTGCCTTTATTTGTTTAGAGGAAACTTATTTCTTGTTTCGCGAACCCTAAAAAATAAAATTGAAAAAACTAAAGTACCGAATGCCATGAAAAAATTCTGCATATATTAGTTTTTAATAAATCGGAACTGACGGGACTCGAACCCGCAACTTCCGCCGTGACAGGGCGGTGCTCTAACCAATTGAACTACAATTCCTAAAAACTGGATAATTTATATTTTATCATATTCTTGAAAAATTTCCTATTTTCTTTCTTTGTCTCAGTTGAGAGCCAATAATTAAACCTTTTCTCATTAAGTTTAGGATGTTAATGCTCTTCGAGGACTTCACCGATAGTGTTGTAATTTGGATGTTAATGCTCATCGAGGTTATAGAATTCTTCAGAGCTGTTGCTTGTCGCAGAAGCAACAAGCAAAAGACCCCGAAAAACTTCTTAGTCTGCTTTTGCACCTTCAGTTTTTACATAAAGAATTAAAAGAAAAGAAGTCGGAATAATAATGAAAAGTGCAGTAGCGATTAATCCTAAAATATTTACTTCCATGGTTTTTTCTCCTTATAGATAAGCTTTTCAGCCTTTGATCGAAATCTGTTTTAACATTGTAGATTTTTATTTTATTATACAAGATGCTTCAAAAGCATTCAAACTTTCTTTGAAAAGTTTAGAAAGCTGAAAAAAAATAGTAGAATAAATCCATAGTAGCTCAATACATGTAGCTACATGTAGCTACATGTAGCTACACGTAAATTATTTTCAAAATATATTTGTTTACTTTCGCTAAAAAATTATGGAAATTAAATTTCTTTTTTCTTCTGATTCAGAAAAAATCCCTTATTTTAATTCCGAAACAGATGACATGATTTGGGTAAGTGGAGCTAAAGTTGCTAAATGTTTTGGGTATAAAAATCCAAGAGACATTTTTTCTAAATACGTAACAAAAGAAAATAAAAAATATTATCACGAATTTACAGGCATAAAATCAAAAGATATTCGAACGAATACAATTTTTTTAAATTTTCAAGGAATTAAGGAGCAACCCTAAATTCAAATTGAAAGTTGAGTCTATTAAATCTATTACAGATTTTGAAACTTTCTTATTAAAAGTAATGGAACAGAAGCAAATAAAAGAAAAAACTCTCCCGGTCTATTCCGACTTATCAATTAAATTAAAAACAGAAAAAAAACTTTGGATTGATAAAACCAGGAATCAAACCAAAATAATTCCAACAAACTTCCAAAGTTTAGCAAAGATTCCTGAAACATTTGCTACCAAATTTCCATCAAAAGGTTTTGTTTATTTGGCAAGTTGGGATGAATATGGGAAAGTTGGAAAAACACGTGATTTAAAAAATCGAAAACAGAATCTTTCAAATGATTTAAAAGGAAGTAAAATTTTGTGGATGCAAATGCTTTTGACAAAAAGGTATTGTAATTGTTTAAATATTGAAATATTAGAACGTGAAATTTTAGCAAAATTAAATCATATTGGTGCTTTACGACCAAATAATTTATCGCGAGAATTATTTGACCCAAAAATTATTTCATTTGAAGAAGTTCAGCATGATGCCAATGCTCATCGAGGAAATTCAAAGATTGAAGAAAATTATTGATCAAGATTATGACGAAGAGACGATTTTTTTACGTCTCGATGTTGCAAAAAAAGCTCTTACCATTGCTGAAAAACTTTCTACTGATTACCCTTTAGATAGTATTCGATTAACAAAACAAATTGTGTCATGGATGAAAATGCTCTTTGAGGTTACAAGACCACTAATTCTTTTATTTTTTTCTTTTATTTTTTGATCCCTGTTGCTTTTGCCTAGTTGTGTTTTTAACCCTTCTGGTTCTGAAGGGTTAAAAATTCAATTCGAGTAAATTTTCGATTTTTTAAAAAATATAATAAAAAAATATAATAATAAGCATGATAATGCTTTTGGCAAAAAGGATGAATATGCTCATCGAGGACGCAAGTGCTCATCGAGGATGAATATGCTCTTTGAGGTTTCCACTCTTGATTTTTATTATTATTATTTTTCCCGGCGAACCGGGAAAAATAAAACTTAAAACAACCTCTCTCCCAAAATCATTTTCATCCTCGTCCTCAAGGAGCATTTGCATCCTTTCGAACAAGCATTTTCATCCTTTTGGAAGGATTAACTTAAAATTAAGCTAATTCTGGAGCTTCAACTGAAGCTAAGTCTAGAGGGAAGTTGTGAGCGTTACGCTCGTGCATTACTTCCATACCTAGGTTAGCACGGTTGATGATGTCAGCCCAAGTGTTGATTACACGACCTTGAGAGTCTACAACTGATTGGTTGAAGTTTAAACCGTTAAGGTTGAATGCCATAGTAGATAAACCTAAAGCAGTAAACCAAATACCGATAACTGGCCAAGCAGCTAAGAAGAAGTGTAATGAACGTGAGTTGTTGAAAGAAGCATATTGGAAAATTAGACGACCAAAGTAACCGTGAGCAGCTACGATGTTGTAAGTTTCTTCTTCTTGACCAAATTTGTAACCTTCGTTAGCAGATTCGTTCTCAGTAGTTTCACGGATTAGAGATGAAGTTACTAAAGAACCGTGCATAGCAGAGAATAGAGAACCACCGAAAACACCAGCAACACCTAACATGTGGAATGGGTGCATTAAAATGTTGTGTTCAGCTTGGAATACGATCATGAAGTTGAAAGTACCAGAGATACCTAAAGGCATACCGTCAGAGAATGAACCTTGACCGATAGGGTAAATGATAAATACTGCAGTTGCAGCTGCTACAGGAGCAGAGTAAGCTACAGCGATCCAAGGACGCATACCTAAGCGGAATGAAAGTTCCCATTCACGACCCATATAGCAGCAGATACCTAAGAAGAAATGGCAAACGATTAGTTGGTAAGGACCACCGTTGTATAACCACTCATCTAAAGAAGCAGCTTCCCAAATTGGGTAGAAGTGTAAACCAATTGCGTTAGAAGTAGGAATTACAGCACCAGAGATGATGTTGTTTCCGTAAAGAAGAGAACCAGAAACTGGCTCACGAATACCATCGATGTCTACTGGAGGAGCAGCGATGAAAGCGATGATGAATACTGAAGTAGCAGTTAGAAGGGTAGGAATCATTAGTACGCCGAACCAACCGATGTATAAACGGTTTTCAGTGCTTGTTACCCAATTACAAAAGCGAGCCCATTGGCTAGCTGTTTCGCGTCTTTCTAGAATAGCGGTCATAGTTTTTTACCTCTCGTTAAAGTTTTTCAAATTTCTCGCAAGCAATAAGTGCTTGTTAATAAATAGTATAGCAAAGAAAAAAAACCGAAAATAATTTTTAAGTGTACAGTTTTTTATATTGATTTAATCTGAAAATGCAATGCTTTTGTCAAAAAGGACGTAAGTGCTCATCGAAGATGCCAATGCTCAGAAAAGATGAAGGGTTTAGTAAGGATTTTCAACAAAATAAAAATTGTTATAAAAATCTCGGCCATTTTGTACGTCTTCGATGAGCATTTCCATCCTCGAAAAATATTAAAATTTTCAATTAAGCTATTTTGAATTAGAATGCTCCATGATAAAAAGTTTTCGAAGAATTTTATCAGGAAATAAACGGAGATTTCACGACGAATATCCAAAGTCAATTTTTTCTTTTATCGAAGAATTCAATCACTGATTTTTTTCGAATTTACTGAGATAAATCAGATTGTGGTAAGAAAAACGTTTTTTCAATAGAAATTTTTTTAGAATTTTAGGCAATTTTGCTTTTGAACTTTTTAATATTTAATTTAAATTTTTCAAATCTGACATATTTTTAAAAAAAATGTATGAAAAATAGGCTGATATTAGAATTGTTTCAATTTATAAGTATTATAAATTGAAACAATAAAATTATTTGTTAGTAGCTAAAAATTCATCACCATATTCAGCGATAGCTTCTTTTAATAATGTTTCCGCTTCGGCATTTAATGTATTACTTTCAGCAACAATTTGACCATAACGAGATTTTTTGCTGCTTAAATATTGACGTAAACCGATTAAGAATGCACGTACTTGATCAACGCGG